CTTTGATTCTGCCTTTATTGGATAGCCAGTTGTTGGAGTCCTGAGGCAAGCGTATAAAAATACGTCTTCCCTGTGGGTTTGACCAGTCTTCGTTCCAGTTGCAGAAAAAAGCTAAGCTCTGTAAGCCATCGAGTTGGAGTTGCTTTCCGGAGTGCTTCTTGTAAGGAAGTCCATTGGTGTAAGGGTTACAACAGGTAGGAAGCTAGTGTCAGTCTATAGCCCTTCTATGTCGTCGATCCAACCGAGGGCCTCTATACGAGCATGCGAGCTCTGGTTCAGCCATTTCCGGTGACATTTCCAGGACTCCTACTAGCCAGCCAGTGCTATTCCTTCTCCTTGTGAGCCAAGAGGGCTAGTGAGGGCTTTAGATATTTCCACGGTAGGTCTAAGGGCTAAGGTGTAAGCAAGTGAGGAAAGCGCAATTCCGTATTTGAAAATATAAGTACCTCTTTTTTAGGAAAGCTAGCCTAGGTTCGTTCCTTACTTTAGCACTCCAATTTGATGGGTTAGCTTTCCCACGTACTTGACTTTGCTTCTAACTCTCTTAAGTGTGAAAACTTTCAATACATCTATTCCTAGCTCTTACCCTAGCTACCAAGACTGCCTTAATGGATTAGTAATAAAGTATCAAAGGCTTTACTTACATGGTACCTCTTATTAGCCCAGGCTAACTATTCGAGTTTCTAGTTAGTAGCGATTCATTATAGAATCCAAAAGCAAAAACCACTGAGGGAGGAGTCTTACTCTTTTTAACCAGTTTTCCCAAACCAAGATATCCTGCCTATCCCCGAAAAAAGGGACTCTCTCATTCTCTTCGTAGCAAGAGTGGTTTTGACTAAGCATATGACGAAGGATCGGCCGAAGCTAGAGCTAAGTAGCTGTGTCAGGGTAAGTAGGGAAAGCATAGGTGGACTTATGAACATTGATTGGATTGGTTCATTTCGTGGCTAATCCGAAAAGGTCAGCCTATAGACAGACCTAATTTGGATGGAAATTCCCACGGAGATGATTAATAAGATATCCCCGGGCTGGCTATGTCATCTGTCTACGTTTAGAGTGCTTCCCCGCAAAAAAAGATGGAAGCCTATTTGCTAATACCAAGCAATTATCATGATGAACTTTTCGACAAAAACAGAGAAAAACAAACAAGATAGCAGGTTATTATCTTAACCAAGACAACAAGAGCGACAAAACACTATAGCGAGGATACAATAGATAGACTTACCCGAAGAACCAAAAGAGATATTTATTTTTAGCCTTCGTCCCTCGGCGGCCTCCTCTTTAACTAGGGGGTTACGCCCATCCCATTAAAAATCATTTGAGCTTCCCCTTTCCTAAGATCCTGGACGTGGTACTGACGCATGAACTTGGTTACTGGTTTTACCGGTTGGCAAGTCAAGTAAGGAAAGGTCTGTTCATTTGTCCAGAAATCCGTTTTCGGCCTATATATCGATTGAACCAGGGGCTGGGCTCATGTTGTGTTGACAGACATAAGAAGTAGGATTAAGAATAGGGGAAGAGCAGCTCTACTTCTACTTCTGCTTATGGAAAGACATAAGAAGCACCCTCTAAAACATGCAAGATCTCTTATTAAGCCCTTGTTGGCATATCAGGTGCCATTGAACACAGTCCAGGGAAAGCATCTATCTATAGTGATAGTGATCCATCGCCTTGACTTGAGTACCACATCTCTTTCCTGCCCGCTTGTAGCGGTTGGTTAGACCGGTTAGAAGCAGAATCGAGAAAAGCAGAACAAGGGCGTTCAGGCTTTCTTTCTGAAGAGATGGGCGCGATCGTCTTTGTTTGAGGAAGAAGCATAAGCGCCCTTATATTTATATATAGTAAGCAAAGGGCAAGGCCTACCCTTAGTTTAACCATCTCTCTTGTATCTCTCGGAAAGCCTTTTGGTTGGGGGGCTATTGTTTCCTTGAGACAGGGTTTGAGCCCTGGTGCGGAGCTCGTTAGTAGTCTGACTTCGGGAAGATCGGAAAGCACTCAGCTAAAAGCATAACAACAATCCCAGCCCGCAACAGCACTAGTATATGGTGTCGAAAGCCCGAACACAAACAAGCTCACCTTATTCTTAGAGAAGGGGGCTAAAACGAGAATAGGAAAGACTTGGTATAGAATCCGTGCCTTCGTTCCGGCTATAATTAGCAAGCGAGTAAGGGAACCGCTCCTTCCGTTCAGGAAGAGCATACAAGCATTACGGGACTTTTTCATAGGAAAATGAATAGGACTCTTCCCAACTCAAGTCGAGCGAAGCAAGTTCTTATCTCTTATAAAACACTTCTGTTATAATCAAACATAAAAGAAATGATTTCATGTTGTGTTTAAAGAAGAATTGAAGTCTGAACTGGAAGTTGGCGCCTGCTTGCTTACCAAGCCACCCACTTGTTCGACAAAGACGGAGACTACGTATGGTATCCTGCTCTTATAGTAAAAAAAGGCGATCCTCCGCTCAATAGAGCCTAGCCCGCTTAGCTACATGGCCCCTGTCTCGCTCGTCCAAGATTAGGGTGCCTCTTTCTTTCAGAATCAGAATAGCGGCCCTGGTTTAGCTCCCGTTTTGCTTTAGAAACGAACAAGATATCAGGGCTCAAACCGCCAACTCCAGCTTGGCTTTCTTCTGTTCTAACTCTCTTCATCTCCTTCCTATTCAAAGCCAGGTTGTCAGCCGGGCAACAGTCTGGCCTTCTTTTTTGCTCTTCACTCGTCAAGCTTTTCCTTGTCCATAGAATAGCTTAATTTTTTCCTAAGTTCGTAGCCTTAGCAGCAGCAAACCTTACTTAGCTAGCGCTACCTTTAGAAACAAGGCCCTAGCTTATCCTACTCCTTCTAGTCCTTTTCTTTTATGGATTCCTATTCTTGATCTTTATATTGATATTCTACAGTAATAGGAGGTAGTAGATCAGTGTTCGAATAGGGCTGTAGCTGCAAGGAAGAATGCTTTGGACAAGGAAAGGGTAAAGAATTTTATGCTCTTAGTAGCTTCTATAAGAGGGTATCCTATTTTACTGCTGCCAAGCCGCTTACAATAAGAAAAAGGGCTGACATCGCTCCTCACACATCAACGACCGGATAAACTGAAATTGCACAACCAACAAAAAGCTAATTTCTTGCTTCGGGAGAGGAGTTATAACTTAGACTCAAAAAAGAAGTCGAAGTCAATGGCCCTTGCGATAAGGGATTACAACAAAAAGAATCCTTAGCCCCTCGATCTGAGTCCCTTTACCCGAAAGCTTAGAAAGCTGGAAGGCTAGGAAAAAAGTCAAGACAAGAAGATATAGGATGACGATCGTTCGGGAACCATAACTAATGGGGCACCTCACTCGGAAAAGAATAAATTAAAATCAGGACGAGAAATCTTACAACAAATTAAATTACATTAGGCATTGCCCTTTACACACACGATTTGGAATCCTTACACCAATAACAACACAATATAGATATGGGATGGGACTGCCGACTTGAAAGAATCGAATCACCAGTTCCGCGCTTGTACCCTGACGGAGATTCTCAATAAAAGAAGGAGGATGGGGATCCAATAGAGTCTTTAGCCTGAGTCTTAGAGTAGGCAAGAAAGTCTACTCAATCAATGAGAACCACAGCGAAATGCTTCTGGCATGCCAAAGCAAGGTAAGCGATCGATTCTATCGATTCTCTTTCCCAAAGTCAAATGCTACTGTACTGAGCCAAAGCTTCATGCCCTTCTTGAATCTGAACTCAATGATTGAAAGTCCAAGCGTGCTCTCATTGGCAAGAAAAGAGGCGTCTATTTCTTTTCTCGGAGCTCTTCCCTTTGCTATAATAGGGATTGAGGTAGAAGCTTTTATAAAATAAAAAGTCTGTCTATTTGCCTTTTGGCACTTTCAGAATAGAATATGCTGTTAGATTTAGCCTGCTATCTTACTAGAAGAAAGATTCCAAGTTTCAAAGGTGTCTAGCCTTCTTTTGTAGCAAGAAGGTGTAAATTAAGTAAATCAGAAGCATGGACTGTGATTGAATGTTCTCTTACAAGACTAAGGTCTTTTGAAGACTAAGGTAATAGTGCTGGTCTACCCCGATTTACCCATTGATAGGGACCGAAAGCCTTGGTTTCTCCACCCCTATTTGATTTGTGGAGCTCTATTGAGAAAGACCTTGGAGGCCACGTGCCAATCATGGAACCATCGATTGCCAAGTCGCGTCCTTTCATTCGCAGAAATCCATGATCCCTCACGATGTTGATTGATGAGGTTGATGGAGCTTACTCGCCCTCGGTCAGTAGAACCCTAGTGAGGGAAGAGCACCCGCTTACTATATTAGTAGGGCACACTACTCTAGGAACAATAGCCAGCCGACTAGTCTCTTATACAATCATTTGTGGACTTAGATATGCCCCTGCTCTTTCTAGTGCTATTGCCCCCGGGGATAGAGAGATTCTGGGACATAGACAAAGAAACCCTATTTAGTTTAGGGAAACTAATTCCTTCTTCTTGTCCTTCGATTGTGCCCATCTATTAGGATAGGAATCGGAGTTAGCGGGCTAACTATGTCGGGTTTACCGGGCTAAGGTAACTATGAAAGGTAGGACCTCATCTCATTCCGGAAATGAAAAGATTCACTATTTCCCTGTGCTTTGACGGAGAAGTGCGGTAACCCCGCCAATCAAATAAAGTTTAGTTTCCAAGCCTTCAAGCCAACCCCGTCCGATAAGGTAAGGTGTCCTGCCCCGTTAAGCCCGCCTTTTATTTTGTAGACCCAACAACCGACTTTTAGCTTAGCTCCACGAGAACCAAGCCACTGAGAGATCTCTACATATAGTAGGAAAGCCAGCACGCTCGGGGACAGATTCCCAGGGGATTTTGTTGGAAAGCACGGCCACCATTGGTCAGTACTAGACACTCGTAGCCTACCTCTTATAAATAGATCTGGGGTTGTAGAAACAACCCCCTTATCTCCACTTTCAGGACAGGAAAGGGCGATCCATTTCCAGCCTAAAAACACTCGACTTTGAGCCTAGCTCAGGAGAAAGGCGCCAGAGGAGCAGCTCGACATAGAGTTAATTTACTTATTCAATTCAGGGCGCGGGAAGTCTCTCCTTCTTGCCTTGGGGTCGAGGTCAAGACCAGAAACTCGTAGACTACCCTTTTAGGAATAGATCTTATCTTAGAACCTGGGGTTCTTTGTTAGCACCTTCTCGCACCTCTAAAAGGCGGATCCATTTATATACGAAAAACCACGACTTTCTTTTATTACGGTCGGAGATAGCTGCTACTTACCTACGACTACTCGGCGGTCTCAGAGACCGAACTAATCTATTAACACTTAGCCTTATCTATTAAATGAAACCTAGCTCACGAGAACAGAGCAGAGGTCGAGTCTCTAGAATCCGGAGATAGCCTTTTGGCTTTGGGCACCTTTTCCCAACTTACAACAGTACAAGAAAGGCTGATCCTAGGTATAGCCTAACAAACCCGACACCGACTTTATATTACCATAAAATAAAGAGTGCTTGGTCCCAGCTGAGCTCCCCCTCTTAAAGTTAGGACTTTTCCTTCTTGCTTTTCCCTTGCTTTCTCCCTCATGTAGTAAGGAATTGAGAGGCAGGAAGCCAACCCCCAAGCAAGTGGATAGATATAATCTTAGGGTAAGTACTGCTATGAACTTCCTTTGTGTATTGGGAGTGTAATAAGGTTTCTAAGCTTCTAGTTTTCCCTTGCTAGTCTTAGATTGAACCATTCTCATTGCCTCTGTCCTTCTATCTAGAGAGATAGATGGGTCAAGTCCTTACTTTCTTCCTTCCTAAGGTCAGGTTTTTCTTACTTGTTTTCGTTAGCTCATCTTTGAATCAAGAAGCGCATCTTCAAGTGCCTCTTAAATGATTCTCCTAGTGATGTTAATATCATTCGATCGTCTTGTGTTACTATATCCTCATCCTCTATCGGACTCTCCATGTCTTATTCTTAGACTCTCCTACCTGCTCCAAGATGATAGATCGGATGAAAACAAGAGAGAAGGAGCTGCTATTGAATCCGGTCTTAGATGGTTGGAAGACAGAAGCAATAGCATGATAGGAATAGCAGATTTAATAGAGATCACATCACAATAGGATGAAAACGAGACTTCTTATCTGCTTTCACGTGGAAATGGGATAATGTCAAAATGCCTTTGAAAAGCAACTAGTCTTGATGCCAGTCTGGTTCAAGGACACAAAGAGCTCAGTTCGTTAGACGTCTCAAGACTTTCAGAGGAAGAAGAGAAACTGGAGGTCACGATCCAGCGTTTGATTGCCAAAAAAGAGGATACAAAAACTCAGTTGCTTCGTGATTTGAACAATGAAAAGGTATCTAAGGATTTGGCAGAATGGAAAAACTTTGAAGAGGAGATCAAACGAGCAGATGACAACTGGTATGGGGGAAAAGAGAGACTAGCTCAAGCCAACACCAGTTGGCAACTTTTCAAGGAGCTGTAAAAGCTTTCCAATTTATAAGGGTTGGATTTCAATTCATGTAACTTTACTTCGATTTTCCCTTTCGAATCAGAACTTCCCTCAGTCTTCTCTTCATTTGGCTTTACCGCCACTTACACTGGGCCAACTTCACTCGAGTCAAACTTGGCCTCACGGAAGTTTGAACAAGCGGGTGAATCAAATTCTTTAACTGGGTCTTTTTTGGTCTTAAAAACTTTGACTTCCCATTTTCTGTACTGCATCGTTCAAAAATTTACCACAGTCTGCTTTTCCGGAGAACTCCCTCCCTTTTGATTTGAAGACTTTCTTGCTTGCCGCCGGCTCAAGCTACAGTCTATCTCCTCCCCTTCCTACCCTATCCTCCTCAATGGATCTCCGCATGGCTAGTTCCGAGGTACAAATGGCATTCGACCCCCTCTCCCCGTTTGTTTTGTGCATGGAGAGACTCTCACAGGCCATTAGCAAGGCAGTGGATTTTGGGGCCTGGAAGCCTGGGAAGAGATGGGCCGAAGTTATCTCCCCTCTTCTTCGCCGGCGACCTTATTCTCTTTGCGGAGGCAAGGTTAGACCAAGTGCAGATTATCTCGGAGTGCTGCTTTTTGCGCTAGTTCCGGGCAGAAAGTGAGTGATTCTAAGACCAGAATCTTCTGCTCTCGTAATGTTCCCGCTTCCTTAGCCAATCGGTTGAGTACTGGTTTCGGATTTGAATTGACTAACAACCTGGGCCGTTACTGGGGAATGCCTCTTCTCCATGAGAGGCTTAACTTAACAAGAGCACGTTCAGGTTCATAGTGGATAAAGTGCAGCAGAGATTGAATGGGTGGAAAGCGCAGCAAGAGAATTCACTGCTTTTGTGCCAACCTTATCGCCTAGAAGCTAAGCTAAAAGGAATCAATCTAAAAGGGGGGCGAAGTTACGGGCCTCTTTAGAGATAGGGTATGGGGGGGAGCGGCTTTCTTGTGGTAGTAATTGCGAACATCTCTCCTTTTTTCTTAGCGTGCACAGTTTGCTTGCATGCCGCCTTAGGCACATCTCTCTTTCTTAGT